GACCAATCTATCATATAGATGAGGATAAACTAGTGACCTCGGATATTAATGAAATCTATAGAAGAATTATCTATCGGAATAATACTCTTACAGATCTATTAACAACAAGTATAGCTACGCCAGAAGAATTAATAATATCTCAGGAAAAATTGTTACAAGAAGCTGTGGATGCACTTCTTGATAATGGAATCTGCGGACAACCAATGAGGGATGACCATAATAGAGTTTACAAGTCGCTTTCAGATGTAATTGAAGGGAAAGAAGGAAGAGTTCGCGAGACTCTGCTTGGTAAACGGGTCGATTATTCAGGGCGGTCAGTGATTGTCGTGGGCCCTTCACTTGCATTACATCGATGTGGATTGCCTCGCGAAATAGCAATAGAACTTTTCCAGGCATTTGTAATTCGTGACCTAATTAGAAAACATCTTGCTTCAAACATAGGAGTTGCTAAGAGTCAAATTCGAAAAAAAAAACCGATTGTATGGGAAATACTTCAGAGAATTCTGGATGACCATCCTGTATTGCTGAATAGAGCACCTACTCTGCATAGATTAGGCATACAGGCATTCCTACCCGTTTTAGTGGAAGGACGTGCTATTTGTTTACATCCATTAGTTTGTAAGGGCTTCAATGCAGACTTTGACGGGGATCAAATGGCTGTTCATGTGCCTTTATCTGCGGAGGCTCAATCAGAGGCACGTTTACTTATGTTTTCTAATATGAATCTTTTGTCTCCAACTATTGGAGATCCCATTTCCGCACCAACTCAAGATATGCTTAGTGGACTCTATGTCTTAACGAGTGGAAATCGTCGGGGTATTTGTGTAAATAGGTATAATCCATGTAATCGTAGAAACTATCAAAATGAAGATAATAACTATAAGTATAAAAAAAAAAAAGAACCCTTTTTTTGTAATACCTATGATGTAATTGGAGCTTATTGGCAAAAACGAATCAATTTAGGTAGTCCTTTGTGGTTCCGGTGGCGACTAGATCAACGCGTTATTGCTGCAAGAGGAGCTCCCATCGAAATTCACTATGAATCTTTGGGGACCTATTATGAGATTTATGGACACTATCTAATAGTAAGAAGTATAAAAAAAGAAATTCTTTATATATATATTCGAACCACTCTTGGTCATATTTCTCTTTATCGAGGAATAGACGAAGCCGTACAGGGGTTTTGGCAGGGCTTTTGTAATTCTAGGCTACCAGCGGGAATGCGAGTCTCGCCGGTTTAACTAGGACTATAACTGCGGAATTTCTACGCGAATCAAGATCTAGAAAAGGAAGTTTTCCAATCACTGACTCAAACCCATTGTCAAATTCTACTCAGCGCAATATGGAGGTACTGATGGCACAACGGGCCACTCACGTCTTTTACAATAAAATGATAGACGGAACTGCCATGAAACGACTTATTAGTCGATTTATTGATCACTATGGAATAGGATATACATCACATATCCTGGATGAAGTAAAGACTCTGGGTTTCCGAGAAGCTACCACCGCATCCATTTCATTAGGAATTGATGATCTTTTAACAATACCTTCTAAAAGATGGCTAGTTCAAGACGCTGAACAACAAAGTTTTATTTTGGAAAAACACCATCATTATGGGAATGTACATGCGGTAGAAAAATTACGTCAATCGATCGAGATATGGTATGCCACAAGTGAATATTTGCGACAAGAAATGACTCCTAATTTTCGGATGACCGATCCTTTTAATCCAGTCCATATAATGTCTTTTTCGGGAGCCAGAGGAAATGCATCTCAGGTACATCAATTAGTAGGTATGAGAGGATTAATGTCGGATCCCCAAGGGCAAATGATTGATTTACCCATTCAAAGCAATTTACGCGAAGGACTCTCTTTAACAGAATATATTATTTCTTGTTACGGAGCCCGTAAAGGAGTTGTGGATACCGCTATCCGAACATCAGATGCAGGATATCTTACGCGCAGACTTGTTGAAGTAGTTCAACACATTGTTGTACGTCGAACAGATTGTGGCACCGTTCGAGGTATTTCTGTAAGTCCTCGAAATGGGATGATGACGGACAGGATTTTTATCCAAACATTAATTGGGCGTGTATTAGCAGATGATATATATATAGGTTCGCGGTGCATTGCTACTAGAAATCAAGATATTGGGGTTGGACTTGTCAATAGATTCATAACTTTTAGAGCACAACCAATCTCTATTCGAACCCCCTTTACTTGTAGGAGCCCATCTTGGATTTGTCAATTATGTTATGGCCGGAGTCCAGCTCATGACGACCTGGTTCAATTGGGAGAAGCTGTAGGTATTATTGCAGGCCAATCTATTGGAGAACCGGGCACTCAATTAACATTAAGAACTTTTCATACCGGCGGAGTATTCACAGGGGGTACTGCAGAACATGTGCGAGCCCCTTCTAATGGAAAAATAAAATTCAATGAGGATTTGGTGCATCCGACACGTACACGTCATGGGCATCCTGCTTTTCTATGTTCTAGAGACTTGTATGTAACTATTGAGAGTGAAGATATTATACACAATGTGTATATTCCGCCCAAAAGTTTTCTTTTAGTTCAAAACGATCAATATGTAGAATCAGAACAAGTGATTGCTGAGATTCGCGCGAGAACATCCACTTTGAATTTGAAAGAGAAGGTTCGAAAACATATTTATTCTGACTCAGAGGGCGAAATGCACTGGAATACCGATGTGTACCATGCACCTGAATTTACATATGGTAATATCCATCTCTTACCAAAAACAAGTCATTTATGGATATTATTAGGGGAGCCCTGGAGATCCAGTCTAGGCCCCTGTTCGATCCACAAGGATCAAGATCAAATGAACGCTTATTCTCTTTCTGTCAAGCGAAGATATATTTCTAACCCCTCAGTAACTAATAATCAAGCGAGACACAAATTTTTTAGTTCGTATTTTTCTATTAAAAATAAAAAAGGAGATAGCATTCCTGATTATTCAGAACTTAATCGAATCACATGTACTGGTCGTTGTAATCTCAGATATCCGGCCATTCTCGACGGGAATTCTGATTTATTGGCAAAGAGGCGAAGAAATAGATTCATCATCCCACTCGAATCGATTCAAGAAGGCGAGAACCAACGAATACCTTCTTCAGGTATCTCAATTGAAATCCCCAGAAATGGTATTCTCCGTATAAATAGTATTCTTGCTTATTTCGATGATCCTCGATATATAAGAAAGAGCTCGGGACTTACTAAATATGAGACTAGAGAACTGAATTCAATCATCAATGAAGAGGATTTGATTGAGTATCGAGGAGTCAAGGTATTTTGGCCAAAATACCAAATGGAAGTAAATCCATTTTTTTTTATTCCCGTGGAAGTCCACATTTTGGCCGAATCTTCTTCCATAATGGTACGGCACAATAGTATTATTGGGGTAGATACACAAATCACTTTAAATATAAGAAGTCGGGTAGGCGGATTGGTCCGAGTGAAGAAAAAAGCAGAAAAATTTAAACTGATAATCTTTTCTGGAGATATCCATTTTCCTGGAAAGACAAATAAGGCATTCCGATTGATACCACCAGGAGGGGGAAAACAAAATTCCAAAGAATACAAAAAATTGACAAATTGGCTCTATATCCAACGAATGAAACTTTCCAGGTATGAAAAAAAGTATTTTGTTTTGGTTCAACCTGTAGTCCCATATAAAAAAACGGATGGTATAAATTTAGGAAAACTTTTCCCGCCGGATCTCTTGCAAGAAAGTGATAATCTCCAACTTCGAGTTGTCAATTATATCCTTTATTACGACCCAATTCTTGAAATTTGGGACACAAGTATTCAATTAGTTCGGACTTGTTTAGTGTTGAATTGGGACCAAGACAAAAAAAGTTCTTCGATCGAAAAGGCCTGTGCTTCCTTTGTTGAAATAAGGACAAATGGTTTAATTAGAGATTTTCTAAGAATCGACTTAGCGAAGTCACCTATTTCGTATACCGGAAAAAGGAACGATCTGTCAGGTTCAGGATTGATCTCTGAGAATGGATCAGACCGCGCTAATGTCAATCCGTTTTCTTACATTTATTGCTATTCCAAGGCAAGGATTCAAGAATCCCTTAATCCAAATCAAGGAACTATTCATACCTTGTTGAATCGAAATAAGGAATCTGAATCTTTGATAATTTTGTCATCATCCAATTGTTCTCGAATAGGCCCATTCAACGATGTAAAATCTCCCAATGTGATAAAAGAATCAATCAAAAAGGACCCCCTAATTCCAATTAGGAATTCGTTGGGCCCCTTAGGAACGGGCCTTCCAATTTATAATTTTGATTTATTTTCCCATTTAATAACCCATAATCAGATCTTGGTAACTAACTATTTGCAACTTGACAATTTAAAACAGATTTTTCAAATACTTAAATATTTTTTACTGGATGAAAATGGTAAAATTTATAATCCCTATTCATGCAGTAACATCATTTTGAATGTATTCAATTTGAATTGGTATTTTCTCCATTCCAATTATTGTGAAGAGACATCTACAATCGTTAGTCTTGGGCAGTTTATTTGTGAAAATGTATGTATAGCCAAAAAAGGACCGCATTTAAAATCGGGTCAAGTTTTAATTGTTCAAGTTGACTCTGTGGTAATACGGTCAGCTAAGCCTTATTTGGCTACTCCAGGAGCAACTGTTCATGGACATTATGGAGAAATCCTTTACGAAGGAGATACGTTAGTTACATTTATATATGAAAAATCAAGATCTGGTGATATAACGCAAGGTCTTCCAAAAGTTGAACAGGTGTTAGAAGTGCGTTCGATTGATTCAATATCGATGAATCTCGAAAAGAGGATTGAGGGTTGGAACAAATGTATAACAAGAATTCTCGGAATTCCTTGGGCATTCTTGATTGGTGCTGAGCTAACTATAGTGCAAAGTCGTATCTCTTTGGTTAATAAGGTCCAAAAGGTTTATCGATCCCAGGGGGTGCAGATACATAATAGGC